AAAAACTTCATTAACCACCTGATTCGATTTGCCTCGAAGATACGAAGTAACAAAAATCCGGAATCTCTTCTTTGTGATGATAATGCCAAAAAATATCAAGTTGGCTCATCTGTCTTTCTTTATGTTGATCGTTACGGGCCTCTTGAATCTTCTCTTCCCTATTTTTTATTTGTTATTTGATTTATTGTTTTTTTTTGTGCGTACTGCGGATTTACTCTTGTTTTACTATTGATAGGAATTCTCTTGTTGAGACCCTATGAATCAATTGAAACCTCAGATTCATACTAGAACCACGATGATTTAGCCTCAAGCTAAACTCAAAGGTTCTCTGAGTAAGAACCTTTGATGATCACTTATTGAATGAATGGATGTAATGACTCAACAAAATCTAGAGAAAGAGTTATCCTTCGGTCAAAATAAATCTGAAGGAATAAAATTCGTTTGATTTAGGAAATACCTATTTGAATTTTTTTTGAGTCCGGTTGCGAGGTCTGAATAAATAGTAGGTATGAATCATAGTTCAAATATTTCTTTTCTTGATCTATTCTATATATTCCGTGCCCCAGATACTAGAATAAATATCCGACGAGGTAGAATCATCTTGATAGAGATAACAGGTCCATTCTATGTATTATCAATAGGATCAATTATAACAAGTCACACACTCATATTCCGGAAATACCAAAACAAATAAATTCCACGGTCGAACTACCAGAATAGAATGGTCTAGAAATCCAAGTCTAAAGTAATTTTTTCTTTGATTGAAAGACTAGGACTTCATAGTTCTTATAAACCTAACTCATTGAAATTCCATCCAGTAAAACGGAAGAATTATAAATTTCCAAAATAATAGATAGGAATATCGCAAATAGAGCCATTGCGACCCCCATAAGTGGTGTAGTCCCCCATCCCGGAGCTACTTTACCATATTCCGAATTCAATGGTTTCAATAAATCCCCTACAGTAGTTCGTCTTGGCCCAGATCTAGAACTATCCTCAACGGTTTGTGTAGCCATAAATCCTATTTAATGATTGGTTGAGATCTGTTGACTTTGTATACTATTCCGTTGTAGTTGTAAATAAACGATATTATCGTAGATCCATTGTGATCTTGAACTAAAAATGGAAACAGCAACCCTAGTCGCCATCTCCATATCTGGTTTACTTGTAAGCTTTACTGGGTACGCCTTATATACCGCTTTTGGGCAACCCTCTCAACAACTAAGAGATCCATTCGAAGAACACGGGGACTAGTTGAAGTAATGAGCCTCCCAATATGGGAGGCTCATTACTTCAATTAAATTATTTCGAAAGGTTATTTCATTTTTTTAGTCGGAACCTTAGGTGGTTCTCGAAAAAAGATAGCGAAAAAAATTATCCCTAAAGTCGAGACTAAAAGGAATGTATAAACCAATGCTTCCATGGATTCGATCGTGGTTTACAATTATAGCTTCCACACCTATTCATTTGGGATCATTTACCATATCATATAAAGAAAGAAAAAAAGTCAAAGAAAAGATGGTGATTCAAGTCAAGATTTCTCTGATACCCAATGTCAATAAAAAAAAATAGAGGCGAAAGATACCACAACAATGTCGTATCAGACTACTTGTCTCCTTGTAGTTGGATCTCCAAGTTTTTGGAATGCTCCAAATTCCACTTGAGCATCCAAATCTGGATCAATACCAGCAAAAACATCTCTGAACAAGGTTCTAGCGCCATGCCAAATGTGTCCGAAAAAGAAGAGCAAAGCAAACGTAGCATGCCCAAAAGTGAACCAACCCCTTGGACTGCTACGAAAAACACCATCGGATTTCAAAGTAGCCCGATCTAATTCAAAAATTTCACCTAATTGGGCACGTCTAGCATATTTTTTCACAGTAGCAGGATCAGAATAACTTACTCCATTAAGTTCGCCACCATAGAACTCAACAGTAACACCTACTTGTTCAACACTATACTTTGATTCTGCCCTTCTAAAAGGAACATCAGCTCTCACAATTCCGTCTTCATCTACCAAAACTACCGGAAATGTTTCAAAAAAAGTAGGCATACGACGTACAAAAAGCTCGCGCCCTTCTTTATCTCTAAAGACGGGGTGTCCTAACCATCCAACAGCAATTCCATCCCCATTGTCCATTGAGCCTGCTCTGAATAATCCCCCCTTTGCCGGATTATTACCAATATAATCATAAAAAGCTAATTTTTCGGGAATTTTAGACCAAGCTTCCGATAAACTAAGATTTTCGGCTAGCCCGGCACTAACTCTTCGATATATTTCTTGCTGAAAGTATCCCTGATCCCACTGATAACGAGTAGGACCAAATAATTCGATTGGGGTAGTTGCTGAACCATACCACATAGTTCCAGCAACAACAAAAGCTGCAAAAAAAACAGCAGCGATACTACTGGAAAGTACAGTTTCAATATTGCCCATACGTAATCCTTTGTATAGACGTTGAGGCGGACGAACACTAAGATGGAATAGGCCTGCTAATATGCCCAATGTACCCGCTGCAATATGATGAGAGGCTATTCCTCCCGGAACAAAAGGATCAAAACCTTCCGCGCCCCACGCTGGATTTACAGATTGTACTTTTCCAGTTAGTCCATAAGGATCCGACACCCATATTCCAGGACCATACAAACCTGTTACATGAAATGCGCCAAAGCCAAAGCAAGCTACCCCTGAGAGAAATAAATGAATTCCAAAGATCTTGGGCAAATCCAAAGAAGGTTTTCCCGTACGTTCATCACAGAATATTTCTAGGTCCCAATATACCCAATGCCAGATAGCTGCCAAGAAGCACAAACCGGAAAACACTATGTGTGCCCCTGCCACACCTTCATAACTCCAAATACCCGGATTTGTTATAGTTCCTCCTGAAATACTCCAACCGCCCCACGAATTGGTTATTCCTAAACGAGTCATGAAGGGTATAACGAACATACCTTGTCTCCACATCGGATCAAGAACGGGATCAGAGGGATCAAAAACCGCTAATTCATATAAAGCCATCGAACCAGCCCAACCAGAAACTAGAGCTGTATGCATTATATGAACAGAAAGCAATCGACCGGGATCATTCAATACGACAGTATGAACACGATACCAAGGTAAACCCATGGAAATACCTCTTTATCAAAGAAAAATAGACACTATGCCGCTTTATTTTATCGCATTGGAAAAGACTATATATACTAACCATGTACCTAACCTTTTCAGTGGATTCCGTATCAGAAAGGATTAATATTTATTCCATTCCATTGAAAATAACGTGAAAATAACGGAACAATTTTGTTCGTAAGAACAAAGAGAAGCAGATCTATTCTATACCCGATAAGTACCAATACGCAATGGGAGGATTGGTCCCATTTTTGGGGAACGAATGGATAGATACTTGTTTATCATTCGAACGATCGATTTCTTCATTCAAATTTTTTCTTTATTCATTCTGTCTTACTCTATAAACTTTCCAATCTATGTATCAAATAGAATAAAGAGAAAAAAGGGATGAAGACAATAAACCATTGATTGTTACGTTTCCATATTAAAGTGAAGTATAGTACTAAATTTTTTTCTTTAATTTAATGCCCATTGGTGTTCCAAAAGTACCTTTTCGGAGTCCTGGAGAGGAAGATGCGGTTTGGGTTGACGTATAGTGCGACTTGTCAGACATATTGGGTCATATGGGATTTACCCGTTCTCTCCCCTGATCGAGATATCCTCTGTTTCGCCCAAGAGATATTGTATTGAGTGAGGCATCAATCAATCATTCGGAGCGTGAAGTGCAATTAGATCAATTTATTTTATATTGGGGATCAATATTATCAATTTAGAAGAATTTATGGTTTACTTGGACTGATAAAATAAAGTATCCAGGCTCCGTTCAGAAAATACCAAATCGATAACAAATTGTTAATATAATATATGTATGATTACCACTTGTATCATAAATGATTCTTATACCTACTATTACTATAGTAGTGATAGTAGTGATCCCAAATTGCCGACCAACGGAATAGTATGATGAATACATCAAATAGTTTTGGGAAAGCAAGACACGAAATTAACAAAAAAAAGAAGTCATAACAAAAAAATGGTACTGAGACCATTTGTCCTATATGTGCAAATAGAATTCGGACAGATCTTTTCCCGGGGTAGACCATGAACCTAAAAGAATTGAAAGGGCCCATTCAGGAACAAGACAATGACATCGTGATTTTAATATCGATGAAACAATACATCAATGATAGGTTAGTTTAATAAGTTCAGTAATCTCTTTTTTTTTTTTTAGAGGGAAGGGAGCCTAAACTCATCTCGTTTTTTTTAATAGAAGACCTTTCATTAAGAAAACCTGTTACATAAAAAAAAAGAAATAAAACTGGAATCGACACATTGATTCTTTTTTTTCTTTTTCTTTTTTTGAACCGTATGTATCCAAAGGTGCACGTACGGTTCCTAAGGGATGCAATTTTGTCCTAATCAACCGACTTTATCGAGAAAGATTACTTTTTTTAGGCCAAGTGGTTGATAGCGAGATCTCGAATCAACTTGTTGGTCTCATGGTATATCTCAGTATAGAAGATGGTACTAGGGATCTTTATTTGTTTATAAACTCTCCCGGCGGATGGGTAATACCAGGAATAGCCATTTATGATACTATGCAATTTGTGTCACCTAATGTGCATACGATATGCATGGGATTAGCCGCGTCAATGGGATCTTTTATTCTGGTCGGAGGAGAAATTACCAAACGTCTAGCATTCCCTCACGCTTGGCGCCAATGAGTTTTTATTTGATTGAAAAAAAAAAGAAGACTATGCCTTCGCCACATTGATTATAAAATAAAATTATAAGTAATAATAGCATGGCACTTCGGGTTCGATATGAACAAACCATTATTGTTTTTTCATAACATGAGATTTTGTATCGAGATAGTAGTATGAAATAAAGGTTATTTCCGATTTGATCTTATGTGTCGGGAGTACATTTCAGT